TCAGAACTACGAAAGTAAGGGACCGGAAATCTTGGGATCCAAAGCTTGCTAAAGGACTGTAAATCCTTCCTAATTACCTTACCTCACCACTCTAGTTTATACTGACTTAGTCGTGAATTATATTGGATGGGCCGATGGGGAATCCAATTACGAGTTGTGGGAAGGGCTGAAGATATTTTGTATGCGGACTCGCGATAGGATCTGAGTGCTCGGTCATTCATCCAATCAATATTGGATGGGTGATTGGCTCTTAAAATCAAAATAGAAAAAACGAAAAAAAAAAATTCTGTTTGGTAACCCCCACCAAGAATAGAATAGCGTGTCTCTCAATTGTTTCAATTGTTTCACAGAAACAGAGACAGTAAGGCTTAGATCAAATGGGAGGTAGGAATATGTGATAGATAGTTATCTATCTTGACTTTCATTCTTAGAACTTATGAAAGTCAACAAAACAAAGAATGGGTCTTAATATTTCTACATGTTCTATTTCTATTAATAGCATCCCCTTCCAATGGGATAACTGCATATCTTGCTTGTACTTAATGCTTTCCGATTCCACCAGAAGAAATCATATAGGAACTTGTTAGAGTGGATCCATTGGATTGGATCCTCAATAGACTTAAGTTAAGTCAGAATCCCATTTTGACTCTGCACCATTGATTCCACTATTATTAGCGATCAATAATGGAATAATTCCTTCATATTCATAGAGATAGGGGACATGATTCACATGGATATAGTAAGTCTTGCTTGGGCGGCTTTAATGGTAGTCTTTACATTTTCCCTTTCACTCGTAGTATGGGGAAGAAGTGGACTCTAGGGGTATTACTAATTCATATGAATTAGTAAGTTTAAGTTGAGGAATCCAATTCTATCAATTTATATCAATTGTTTAATAGATCGTTCTACGAATCGTTTTAAAATCAAAATATCTCCATTTCCAAATTTAACCGAAATCCAGTAGTAATATTAGTAATATTCAATAATAACCTTTGGATCAAACAAATATTTCAATCATTTTCGATGAACCAGTTCTTACCAGAATTATGGATATTACAATGAGGGGTAATCCCTATTTTATTTCTTTCCCTCTTTACTGTTGAAAGAGGGAGTTGTTCTGCTATTACGTAGATACAATATCTACTTTCGGCTGGAGGCGACATATACATAGTGGTTGTCAAAAGAGGTACTAAGCATAATAAGATCTTGCTTGCGCCGGGTGATCCACATATCGCGCACTTACCGTTTTTTTATACTCCTAGGGATTTTCTTTATGCTTTATCACCTCACCTCGTGTCATGGCTCAAGCGTTAAAAAAAAAAATATTTGACTCTACTCCTTTTCCAAATCCAAATAAGTTACCATAAAACTCCTTGGATCATTGGATCATCTGTTAACGGCTCAACCAATTCAATTATTTCTATTTCTTCGGAAATAAAAAAAAAAAAAAAGGATTCATTGGGCTTCTTTTGTGTATGCCCCTACTATTCTTCCTCCATTGATTGTTTCGATAGATCCCGGGATTCATATTAAAAAGAATCATAAACCTATGAATTAGAGCAGTTGACGTTAGCTTATTTCGGATTGATCGGAATAAATACGCGAATTATGGATTGATCTATATCAATCCCATATCTTCATACACTACAATAGATAGTGTGGTGGAAAGGTTCATATAGTTCTTTCCACCATACTATCTCATCTATTGGATCCATATACTGCTAATTCAATCCAGTCTGCCCATTTCATTTAAGTTCATTTAAGACTTGGAATTGTAATCCCTTTCATTTCTTCAATCATTGATAAAAACTAATAACTCAAGTTTCAGTCAAATTAATCATTTTGACTGACTGTTTTTACGTAAATGATAAGTAAAAAAGCAGTAGGAACTAGAATGAACAGTGCAGTAGCAATAAATGCGAGGATATTTACTTCCATAATCTCATCATTGTTTTTTTGCTTCGGAATAACTAGGGATCTAATCCCATAGAGATAATAAATCTTTCTCCATAATTTGTAAATGCAATGGGATTAATTGCATCTTGATGATACTGAATCGGATCAATATCATGAATAACAATAACAATATCTGCTCTATCAAATCAATTCATCGTCGAGAATTGAATAGTATAACATAGGAAGATCTTTTATCCATACCAAAAAAAATGGGATTCCTGATCCAATCAAGAATCCAATTGAATTTCTCAACTCTTTCGTTTCTATAATCTAACGTCTTCCTTATATCATATCCAATAATCTGAGGTATCATTTGACCGATGTGTTCCATTAGTTACAGACCCAAACAGTCAAATGGAAAAAGGAAGGAATTCAGTTCTAAGCTAAGTTTTTTTGATGATCTAATCTTCTTAGAAAACAGAGAAGTACGATAACTACGGATCCTGGTATAAAAAGATCCAATATTCCGACAAATTCACTATTTTCTTTATTGATTCTGTTCTTTTTTTTTGATGGGACCGCTGCAATAGGAAGAAAAAAAAAAGATTATTCATTCTATTCCCTCCTTAGAACTAGAACAGGATAAACGGATCTTTGTTTGATCTTTTATTATTTATATAATTAGTATCCTCTTCCTTGGATTGGGACGCATACATTGAGAATCCAGTGTGCAATTTGCATGAGATAGATTCTCCCCAATGAAAAATTCAATTAGTAATTGAGGTTACACAGAATCGGACCCAGAAAAAGGGTAGGTCAAGTCTCAAAAGTACTATGTCGGGGTAACTATGTTAAGTAAATTGTGTATGTGTTGTGCTCCCGGTAAACATATGGGTACTCAATTACATTCCATTGATCAGGAACAATCGATCAAAGCCAGACCCATATGGTCTCTCTTGGAATCCTGAATATGGTGATACCTCTGATTGTCCCAACCTACATATGTCTCTCCACCATCAATTGGTACTAGTTGCAGTAATTGCAATTTCTGATTTTCCGATGAGAAATGCGAAACGAAATAAGGATCCTACCGCCGGGAATTAGATCCTCTTCACAGAAAATGGAGAGATGAATTGATTGATTCATCGGATCCTAATCCTAGGTCGGGACTGACGGGGCTCGAACCCGCAGCTTCCGCCTTGACAGGGCGGTGCTCTGACCAATTGAACTACAATCCCGGAGACCAGGGAAATGAGGTGTACAGCCCACATATTCTTATGATTTCATTCGAACCATTTATAATATAATTTATTTTATAAATTTATTTTATAATATAATTTATATTATAATAGCTGCGTTGTAACAGAAACACGAATGGTATACTGATATACATATACACATAGAATGGATATGTACTAGAGTGACACGGATTACTATTAATCCTGTGGTTATTGCCAATAAGAAACAATCTTTCAATCAAAAAAAAAAGGGACTCTTTTTTTTTTTCTCCTTACTCTTTATTCCTTATACTTATAGATCATGACTCTAGATCATTAGCAACATCAGAACATGTGGAAACAAATAGAGATATATTCCAAAAGATGGAATCTTTATTCCTCCATATCATGCATTTTTTGAGGGCGAATTGGTTATATCATCCTAATGGATTGGCGAATTCTTGGGTCGAGCTGGATTTGAACCAGCGTAGACATATCGCCAACGAATTTACAGTCCGTCCCCATTAACCGCTCGGGCATCGACCCAGGGAGAATCCACTCTAGGCTTATTGAGAATCCATGATCAACTTCCTTTCCTACCCCCAGGGGAAGTCGAATCCCCGCTGCCTCCTTGAAAGAGAGATGTCCTGAACCACTAGACGATAGGGGCATACCTGCCCGACCGCCAGCATACTATGCTCATAGTATGAGCAGTTTTGGGGAATTGTCAATATAAACGAAGTATAGGATTCCTTCAGGGGGTGTTTTGTCCGGCAGAAAAAGAGGTAAACCCCGATTCCAATTTTCACTCATTGATTCGCACATCGTTAAGATGAGATATGCCTATCTCTATCTCATGCTAAGTCACGAAATTCAGGAACAATCGAAATCGAATTTTTTTTTGATTGATTCAAAAAGAATGATGTAGGATCTGTCAATCTGGTAAGAGACCGACAAGCAATCGAAGAGATTTCCCTTTTATTTTATGAGAATTCGGGTCAGGGTACGCGTCGAGTTCCTTCATGACATGATTCGATGAAATATCTTGGATCTATGTCGGATTGGTACATGTATCAATCAAGTGAATCTCGTTCTGCTGGGTCAATAAAAGCAATTAGGATCGGTCTTGGAACAATTCACTGCATTAATACTTATCAATTTCAATTAAATAATAAGGAAATACACTAGACTTCCTAGGTCAATCTAATTTCTTGTTCCTGAGTGAGCCCTAATATATGCATACATGTATCTATGTACATATAGTATATACATAGATACATGTGGTAGACTCATAGTGGACTTGGGCTAATTCATGAATTCAATAAAATAGGCCCTTTTAACTCAGTGGTAGAGTAACGCCATGGTAAGGCGTAAGTCATCGGTTCAAATCTGATAAAGGGCTTTTTTGCACGAAACGCCAGTCTTAGTCTTCATTTTTCGGTGGAGGATAGATATATTGTTGATATTTGTGATAAAAAAAGGTAACCGCCTGACATAATAGAATGAGTTCTAATTATAATGAGTTATAGAGTGAAACATTTGTTCATTATGATGAATGATGATAAGTTGATGATAAGTAGTCGGACTTATTAGATTATGAGGAGGACGTCACTACAAGGTATACTCTTCCTCATCTTTCATTATTCATAGTTTTGGTCTTGGGACATAGATATTCTAGATACCCAATTATGAATCGCCAAAGTATTCCTACTTCTCCGTCGTTCCAATCAGATCCATCGGAAAAATGAGAAATAAATAAAAAGTAAGTGAACCTGACCCATGGAATCATGACTATATCAGCTATTCTGATATTTAAATTCAATAGAGATCCAATTGTAGAAGCGGACCCTTGGACCACGCAAGAATTTGTCGATATTTCCGATTGAA